TATATTCCATAGGTCATCGATTTGGCATTTGATAAGATAATAGAGAAAAAAATAGTATGACCCTTTTGCAATACAATAAGGATTTCGAATCATTTTCTCGATATGAGCGTTCTATATCGAACAAAAAATTTAAACTAGTCCTTCATTTGAAATTTCAAATGAGGATAGTAGTAGAAAGAATACCATGCTATGTTTGGACTTCAAAGGTTTCACTTTAACCATATAATTAGTCCCGCATTATTGGTTGATTGAGAATCAAAGCGGATTTACCAATGAATTACGAAATGCTACGTTTCTTAAATATTGAAAATATCATTTTTTATGAATTGATAAAATTCAATCAATTTCAAAATTAATAAGTAATTCGCGAGATCATGCATCAATTTTATTTTGACTAGTCAAAATAAAACTAATTGAAAAAAAGTGCAGCTGGACCGGTTCAGCCTATTCTTGAAATAAACAACTCGCACACACTCCCTTTCCAAAAAAGATCAATACACCAAATACTACACTTAGATTTATTGGATTTGTTGCTAAAATATCGGTATTAAACCCGAAACTCCCGGCCAGCGGCCATTGGCCCAAGGAAAGGAAAGAATCGGTTAGATTTTTCATACAATCCCCTTTCTTTTACAGATAGATAAAAAAACAAGAATAGAGTTTCTTTTTTGTATCACTTCCCTTATATCTACTTCTATATATTCTTATCTTTGATTTATATGAATTTCTTATATCTATAGAATTCATTTAAAAATGGATTTTTTCAAAAAAAAAGGATTCCTAATCCTAATGAAAATAATACTTCTTAGAATTTTAGAATTAGCTATCAATTTCGGAATATTTCGTTTGTTGGAAGACTCCTTAAGTTTCAATTTATAAGAACGGGGAGGAAGAAAGCGGATCGCTATGCTAATTACTCATCTTTAAATCTGTCCTTCCCGGGCAGGGATTAGTGTCCCCTATTGTAAATTGTAGGAGTGAATTATTGATATAATTCAAAAAAGCAAGGAGCAAAGTATAAGTCCTGACTAAAATAAATGCAGACAAAAAAAAGAAGTCAAATTTTTCTATATCTATATATTTGTGATTGTTTAAGTGTTTAAGACAAGATTAAACAAAAGGATTCGCAAATAACAGCGCTAAAGCGACAACCAATCCATAAATTGTTAATGCTTCCATAAAAGCCAGACTAAGCAATAAAGTACCTCTTATTTTTCCCTCTGCCTCGGGTTGTCTTGCGATCCCCTCTACAGCTTGGCCCGCAGCAGTCCCTTGGCCAACCCCAGGTCCAATAGACGCAAGTCCGACAGCTAACCCAGCAGCAATAACAGAAGCGGCAGAAATTAGTGGATTCATGATAAGTAAAATTCCTCACAAAAAAAAAAATGGTTAATGATACAATCATTCAATGAATTATAGATGAATTATTCCATCACGCAGTTTCATCCAAACAGAGTAATTAAAAACTCAAAATTGAAATAATAGAATAAAATTATTGAATCATCAGAACCGATTCTCTATCGCTTTTTGAAGTTGAATTCTTAGGAATCAAAAACCAAAGACGTCTATTGGAATCCCAATTAAAATTCATAGTATTAGGGTATTAGATATTTTTTAGGTCATATATAACTATTCAATTTCTAATATCCCATATACATGTGTTTCTTCCAGAATGTAAACCAACTCTTTTTGATTTTAGATTCATTAGAATTCTTTTTGAACGGGAAAAACTCCCTAGCTGAATTCGATAATAATTGGATTCTAGGCATTCAAGATACACAATTTTGAACTGACTAATTTCTTTTTTTGAATCGTGTTTTTTAATTCTTCTCTTTCTTTATTATTATTTCGCATGAATCAAATTTACATAGAAAAATAGAAAAATTGGTTAAGGCGAATCATTTCATAGAAATTTTCATTAGGATTTTATTCTATTTTCTTTCTTAATTTTTTATTCTTCTTGTAAATTTATTCAATTGTTTTTTATTAAATATTTTCTATTTATTTATAAATAAACTAAAATATCATTTATTTAAATATTCTTATATTCTTTTATTTATAGAAAATAAAATAATACATCCAAAGAGGACATTCATTTTAGGAAACCGATCCTTTCGATCTCTTTCGTTTTTTTTTTAGAATCCCCCCTAACTATTTTGAGTGGAATCTTTTTTCCTATTACGGTATATTAGAACGGCCTTATTAGTTATCTATTTTGATGTTCTCCAAGTAGATTATCTTGAATTCCGCTATTATTTGGATCTCAATTCAAAAAACAACTATTTGTAAATGAAGTCAATGATGACCCTCCATAGATTCTCCTATATAAGCGGCGGCTAAAGTTGCAAAAATAAGAGCTTGAATACCACTTGTAAATAATCCAAGGAACATGACAGGTATAGGAACTACTGAAGGTACTAAAGAAACAAGAACAACAACTACTAATTCATCGGCTAAAATATTTCCGAAAAGTCGAAAACTAAGCGATAAGGGTTTTGTAAAATCTTCCAAGATGTTAATGGGTAAAAGGATTGGAGTAGGTTGAATGTATTTACTGAAATAACCTAATCCTTTTTTGCTAAGACCCGCATAGAAATAGGCTACTGAGGTGAGTAAGGCTAAAGCAACAGTAGTATTTATATCATTCGTGGGTGCGGCTAACTCTCCATGGGGTAACTGGATGATTTTCCATGGTAAAAGAGCCCCTGACCAATTACAAACAAAAATAAATAGGAACATAGTTCCTATAAAAGGAACCCATGGACCATATTCTTCTCCAATCTGGGTTTGGCTCACGTCTCGAATGAATTCAAGGACATATTCGAAGAGATTCTGCCCGTCATTCGGAATGGTTTGTGGATTCCGAATAGCTATACTGGCTGAAACTAATAAGATAGCAATTACAACCCAAGAAGTAATAAGTACTTGGCCATGGACTTGAAAACCTCCTATTTGCCAATAGAAATGTTGGCCTACTTCTACACCCGATATCTCGTATAACACTTTTAGTGTGTTGGTGGAACATGGTAGAACATTCATATTACCCTCTGACAGAAATGGAAATTCCAGGAAATTATTTTAATTCAACCATCTCTTTTTCGACTTGCTTATTTGAATTTTTTGATACGAACTAATAACATAATATCCCCACTCATTTTTATCTCATTTAGATAATCTAATCAAATTCGAGAATAGTAAATGATTCCATAAATTTCAGGAGTTCAAAAAAGGATTTCTATCTTATTATTAATTACGTATTTCGTATATAGTTAGAACGACCCTCACAAATTGCGAATACTAATTTATTAAGAATTAATCGGATTGAAGCTATAGCGTCATCATTTGCTGGAATTGAAATATCTGCAAAGTCGGGATCACAATTTGTATCGATTAAGCAAATTGTTGGAATTCCCAAAGTGATACATTCTCGAAGAGCTGTATATTCTTCTTGTTGATCAACGATAATTATAATATCGGGTAACCCCGTCATATATTTAATCCCGCCCAGATATGTTTGCAAGTGGGATAATTGTCTCTTGAACATAGCTGCGTCTCTCTTTTTTTGAAGACAGTAGAATTTCCCCGTCTTTTGTTCGATTCTCAAGTCCCGGAACTTATGAAGTCGAGTTTCTGTAGTGGACCAATTGGTTAACATGCCACCGAGCCATTTTTTATTAACATAATGACACCGAGCCCTTATTGCAGCCCGCACTACTGAATTGGCTGCTTTAGTTTTTGTACCAACAATTAAAAACTCTTTTCCCTTACTTGCTGCATCAAAAACTAAATCACAAGCTTCTGATAAAAAACGAGCAGTTTTAGTAAGATTTGTGATATGAATACCTTTACGCTTGGTAGAAATATAAGGCGACATCCTCGGATTCCATTTCCTAGTTCCATGACCAAAATGAACTCCTGCTTCCATCATCTCTTCCAAATTTATGTTCCAATATCTTCTTGTCATTTCTTCCCACACTTCCTCTTTCTTTTTTGTTTAAAAAAAGTGACGAGGTTGTCTTGAACTAACCAATTGTTCCGACGGAACCTTTTCTTCTACCGTGGATTGGACGTATCGATGTCAATACACAATTCAAACCGCTAACCTCTATTCATTATTATCTGAATTTCCATTACCCCCTCAAGACCATATAGAAAGAGTTTTTCAAATGGAAATTGAATTCCAAAACAAAAGAAAGTAAGTATTACTACACTTTTTTTAGGAATCATTAAATGATATATGATCGAAATGATTCCTCAGGTGTATCATGGAAATTCTTTTGAACGGCACGACCCAAATAAGCCTGCGTGGTAGAACAAAATATCTCGTATTTCCCCCTCGAAAAAACTCTTCTTTTGACTTTTCAAAGGAATGCTCTTATTCTTATGTTGCCGCAGTAATCTTTTAAATCCGGTCCCAACGGGGATCATCCCACCTATAACAACATTCTCTTTTAGACCTTTCAACCAATCGATACGACCACGAAGAGCTGCTTTGGCTAAAACTCGAGCAGTTTCTTGAAAACTCGCTTCCGATATGAAACTTTGAGTATTCAAAGATGCTTTTGTTATTCCCAATAGGATAGCGCGGTAACAGATCGATTCTTCTAAAGCGCGCCCTGTTCGTTCCGCTCGCAACAATCCAATTAGTTCTCCAGGTAAAAAAACATTAGACATTCCATCCTCGGAAACCAAGACTTTTGATGTTATTTGGCGTACAATAATCTCTATGTGCCTATTATGAATTTGCACCCCTTGGGATCGATAAACCTTTTGTATCTTAGTAACCAACGATATACGACTTTGCACTATAGTCAGCTCAGTTCGAATCAAGAATCCCCAAGGAATTCCAAGAATTCTTGTTATATACTCGTTCCAACCCTCAATTCTTTTTTCTAGGTTCATTGATATTGAATCAATTGAACGCACTTCTAAGACCTGTTCCACTTTTGGAAGACCTTGCGTTATATCACCGGATCTCGATTTTTCATATATAAATGTGACTAAGGTATCTCCTTCGTAAAGGGTTTCTCCATAATGTCCATGAACGGTTGCTCCCGGAGTGGCCAAATAAGGTTTAGCCAATCTTATTACTACAAAGTCAACTTGAAGAAGCAAAACTTGACCCGATTTTAAAGGGGATCCTTTTTTGGCTATATATCCATTTTGACAAATAAACTGACCGAGACTAATTATTGTGGGCCTTTCTTCCCAATAATTAGGACAATAACTTTGATGGAGAAAATACCAATTCAAATTGAATAAATTGAAAACGATTTTACTATACTGATCACGATTTGAAATTCTCCCATTTTCATCCATTAAATAATATTTAAGCACTTGAAAAGTCCGTTTTAAATTTTCAAGTTGAAGATACTTAGTTATCAAGATCGGATTATGAGTTAGTAAATAATAAAAGGAATAATAATTTAAAAAATTAAGGACCGTTCCTAACGGTCCGATCGAATTCCTAATTTGAATTATAGAATCTGGTGAAATGAATTCGTTTTTCACATTGGGATATCTTATATCGTTGAATAGGTCCATTCGGAAACAATTAGATGGTGATAAAATTATCAAGGAAGGATATTCCTTATTGTTATTTAACAATGTGCGAATAGTTCGGTGATTTTGGGGGTTAAGTGATTGTTCCGTTTTTCTCTTTTTATAAATGGAATAAAAAGGATTGATGTTGGTCTGATCTGATACATTATCGGAAATGAATCCTGAACCTGAGAGATCATTCCTTTTTCTGCGATACGAAATAGCGGATTTTACTAAGTCGATTCTTAGGAAAGTTCGAACCAAACCATTTGTACTTACTTCAATAAAAGAAGTACATACCTCCTCGATAGAAGACCCTTTTCTTTCTTGGTTCCAATTCAAAATTAAACAAGTCCGAATTAATTGAATACTTGTATCAGAAATTCCTTGAATGGGTTTGGCATTTCCATAAACAATATAATTGACAACTCTAAGTTGCATATTATCCCTTTCTTGTAAAAAATCTGGAGGGAAGAGTGTTGGTAAATTTAGACCATCTGATATCTTATATGTCACTACAGGGCGAACTAAAACAAAATACTTTTTCTTAGTAGATGTGATCCGTTGGACATAGATCCAATTTTTCCATTTTTTAGAGTCCTTAAAACCGATGTTTACTTTTCCGGGAGGTATCAAGATCCCACTGTGTCGGGATATCTTATCGGTCTCCCCAGGAAAATGAATATCTCCTGAAAAGATTTTAAGTTCAATTCTCTTTTTTTTTCTCTCCATTCGGACTAATCCGTCCGCGTAGCTTCTTGTATTTATATTGAAAGCAATTCGTGTATCTATTCCAATGAGACTATTATTTCGTATCATTATCAAAGAGGATTCGGGTAAAATATGCACTTCTTCGGGAATGAAAAAAAATGGATCTAGTTTCATTTGGTATTTTGACTTCAATTCTTTTATTGGTCGAGACTCAATAAAATCTTCTTTTTTAACGATTGAATGCACGCCCAGAGTCCCATATTTAGTAATTCCCGAACTCTTTCTTCTGTATCGGGGATCATCGAAATAAGCAAAAAGACTATTATTTCTACGGAAAATCCCATTTATTGGTAGTTCAATTGAGATACCTGAATGAGGCATTAACTCCTTCTTTCCTTCTTGAATCGATTGGATTGGAACGAGAAATCTATTTCCTCGTCTTTTTCCCAATAACTGAGAATTCCCGTGTAAAATCGCCGGGTCTATGAGATTCCAATGGACGGGTTCTGAATAATTAGGAATCTTGTCTTCTTTTTTTTTACCAGAAAAATATGAACGAAGTAATTTGTATCTTAGTGGATCATTATTCACCGAGAGAGTCGAAATTGACCCTCGTTCTACAGAAAGGGAATAAATATTCATTTGATCTTGATCTTTGTGCGGTGAAAAGGGGACTGCACTGGATCTCCACGAACCTCCCGATAATATCCATAAATGACTTGTTTTTGGTAAAAGATGAACATTACTGTATGTAAATGTAGGTGCGTGGTACACATCATTACTCCAGTGCATTTCTCCCTCTGAGTCAGAATAAATATGTTTTCGAACTCTCTCTTTCAAATTCAAAGTGTATGGTACCTCACGAATCTCAGCAATTACTTGTTCTGCTTCGACATATTGATTATTTTGAACCAAAAGAAAACTCTTAGGTGGAATAGTTACATTATGTAGAATATCCTCACTCTCAATAGTGACATATAACGCTATAGAACATAGAAAAGCAGGATGCCCGTGACGCGTACGCGTGGGATGAACGAAATCTTCATTAAATTGGATTTTTCCATTCGACGGGGCTCGTACATGTTCTGCAGTACCACCCGTGAAGACTCCTCCAGTATGAAAAGTTCTTAATGTTAGTTGAGTCCCCGGTTCTCCAATGGATTGACCCGCAATAATACCTACAGCTTCTCCCAACTCGACCAGGTCGCCATGAGTGGGACTCCTACCATAACATAATCGACAGATCCAAGATGTACTCCTACAAGTAAAAGGGGTTCGAATAAATAGTATTTGTGTTTGAAAGATTATGAATCGATTGACAAGCCCAAATCCTATATCTTGATTTCGGGTGGCGATGCACCGTGAGCCCATATAAATATCCTCTGCTAATACACGACCAACTAATGTTTGAAGAAAAATTCTTTCGGACTCGGGCATCGCCCCATTTCGAGGACTTACGGAAACCCCTCGGGTGGTTCCACAATCTGCTCGACGTACAACAATGTGTTGAACTACTTCAACAAGTCGGCGCGTAAGATATCCCGCATCCGAGGTTCGTACAGCAGTATCCACAACCCCTTTTCGGGCTCCGTAGCAAGAAATTATATATTCTGTTAAAGACAGCCCTTCGCGTAAATTACTTTGAATAGGTAAATCAATCATTTGTCCTTGAGGATCCGACATTAATCCCCTCATACCTACTAATTGGTGCACTTGAGATGCATTTCCTCTAGCTCCCGAAAAAGACATTATATGGACTGGATTAAGTGAATCTGTCATCCTAAAATTAGGATTCATTTCTTGTCGCAAATATTCACTTGTAGCATACCACACCTCAATAGATTGGCGTAATTTTTCTACTGCGTGCACATTCCCATAATGATGGTGTTGTTCTAAAATTAAACTATGTTCTTCAGCATCTTGTACTAACCATCCCTTAGAAGGGATTGTTAAAAGATCATCAATCCCTAATGAAATCGATGTAGCAGTGGCTTGCTGGAAACCCAGAGTTTTGACTTGATCCAGAATGTGTGATGTATATGCCATTCCGAAGTGATCGATTAATTTGCTAATAAGTTTTTTAATGACAGTTCCGTCTATTATTTTATTGTGAAAGACTAGATTGACTCGTTCTGCCATAAGTCCCTCCATATTCTGCTGATTGGGATTCGACAATGAGTTTGAGTCAATGATTTGAAAACTTCCCTTTCTCAATATTAATCCGGATGAAAATTCAGAGGAAGTAGAGTCCTAGTAGCAATAGAGAGATCAAAATTCACGCCAGTGTCACAAAATCACTTAATTGAGATGCCATATGATTAGTGACCATACGAGCAGGCTCGACAAAACCCTTGTAGAGCTTCTTCGATTTCTCGAAAAAGAGAAATATGACCAATAGTTGTTCGAATATATATACAAAGAATCTCTTTTTTTACACTTCTTACTAAAAGAGTATGTTCATAAATCTCCTGACAAGTTCCTCCAGATTCATAGTGAATCTCGATGGGACCTTCTCTTGAAGCAATAATGCGTTGATCGATTCGCCAACGGAGCCAAAAAGGATTATCTAAATTGAGTCTTTTCTGTCGATAAGCTCCAATTGCATCATAGGAATTACAAAAAAAGGGTTCTTTTTGTTTCTTAGACTGATGATTATCATCATTAATTCTTTCATTTTGATACTTTCTTCGATTCCATGGATTATACCTATTTCGACAAATACCTCGGCGATTCCCAATGGTTAATACATATAGACCAATAAGCATATCTTGGGTTGGTACAGAAATAGGATCCCCAATAGCTGGAGACAAGAGATTCATATGCGAAAACATAAGTAAATGGGCCTCCGCTTGAGCCTCCAAAGATAAGGGTACATGAACAGCCATTTGATCCCCATCAAAGTCTGCATTGAATCCCTTACGAACTAATGGATGTAAACAAACAGCACGTCCTTCGACTAAAATGGGTTGAAATGCCTGGATGCCTAATCTATGCAAAGTGGGCGCTCTATTCAGCAATACGGGGTGCCCCTGCATAACTTCTTGCAATATTTCCCATACAATTGTATCTTTTTCCCGAATTTGACTCTTAGCAACTCCTATGTTCGAAGCAAGATGTTGTCTAATTAGTCCCCGAATTACAAATGTCTGGAAAAGCTCTATTGCTATTTCCCGAGGCAATCCACATCGATGTAGTGGAAGTGAGGGTCCTACAACAATGACAGAACGACCCGAATAATCAACTCGTTTGCCAAGCATAGTCTCACGAAATCTTCCCTCTTTTCCTTCAATTACATCAGAGAACGACTTGTAAATCTTATTATGACCATCCCTGATTGGCTGTCCGCGAATTCCATTATCAAGAAGCGTATCTACGGCTTCTTGTACCAATTTCTCTTGACACATTACTAATTCCCCCGGTGTGGATCTATTTGTTGTTAATAGATCGGTAAGCGTATTGTTTCGATAGATGACTCTTCTATAGAGTTCATTAATATCCGAGCTCATTAGCTTACCCCCATCTATCTGAATGATGGGTCGTAATTCAGGAGGAAGAACTGGTAGTAAACATAAAACCATCCATTCGGGTTCGATATTTGTTCGAATAAAGTGTTTAGCTAATTCTATGCGTCTAACCAAAAAATCCCTTCTTCTTCCAATTTTGCGATCTTCCCATTCATTACCCGTGGTTCTTTCTTCGCCTAATTCCTTCCATTCGACTAATGAATAATCTATAATACTTCGCAAAT